AAGGTGTATTTAGAGTATACCGAATCAGTATAGCTATCCTTCCTCTGACACAGCAATGGATTTTCAATCAGTATCGAAAAGAACTGGAATTCCTTTCTCGTTCCTTGTCTATACAAAACCCTGTGTCATTCAATAGAAAATTCCTAAATACCTATAGTATAAGGTTTCCCATTACTGGCTTCGGAATAGAAACTGAAGATCTTGGTAAAGTGTGAGTTGGCGGGTCCTAATAATTCATGAAAGGAATTATCACATTCCCACAATATGAAAGGAATTATCACATTCCCACAATTCAATTAGATACAAAATTTAGAAACCCCTTTTCATGAAAAGGTTTTTTTTTTCTAATCCTTTCATTTCAGGTAATTGCTTGGTCGTACAGTGGTAGATAGTATTCGATGAAAGAAACAGAACAAATAATAATTGGAACAATTATCAATATTCGTGATGCGACCATTGCTGCATTAGATCCAAAGGTTCCTTCTTAACCTAGCTACAAGGAAGGGACTGAACTCTATGATATGCAAAGACAGAGTGTGAAACCTAAAATAAAAGGATAATAGCAATTGCTAGTTTTAGAATTGAGTTGGGCTCGAAATAAAGGTTTTATTTCTTCGAGAGATCATGGGATACTTTTATTTTTCTTCTCATTCGAAATATTATGTGCAATTAACCAACCTACTACTGAATGAATCTAATGATTAAAAAAGTAAAAGCGTTATCCGGCTGTTTGTTCCAAAATAGATTAGATAAATTGAAAAAGAAACGAACAAAATAAAAAAAAAATGGAATTTTTAAATCCAATTCTTTTATTCCATAGTTACTCAAAGAGAACTTCATTTTTGATTGAAGTTACAAGACACAGTTCTTATTTACTTGACTCACGGGTTGCTTACTGAATCCGTTGATTCGGAATCACGGGATCCGTAGATGTTACAGATGACGAATCCATCTTTTTTTTTTTTTCTACCCCTTTACTCTCTCTTTTTTAGTGCCAATGGCTGATGAATCAAGAACTTTCAATTGGAACGGATTCTGTCAATTAGTATTTTTTATTGTCATTGGATCTCGCAAAAATGGAAACTTAGGTAAGTGCTTTATAAACATATGTATAAAAAAGAACATATATCATTTAGCCCCTCCATGACTACTATAACTAGTTATTTCGGTTTTCTACTGGCTGCTTCAACTATAACCCCAGCTCTATTGATTGGTCTGAGCAAGATACGACTTATTTGAAATTCAAATTAATTGAATGAACAATTCATAAAAATGAGTATTTCCGTGAGATTCCCGATATTCTATGTTCCTTCCCGCGTCAATTGCCAATTCTTGGTTATTGAGATTCATGGGCGATTCGGATTAATATTTAGAGATAGATATTACCTCTCTTTTTCTCTTCTTTCAAACAAATTTAAATGATTGAAGTTTTTCTATTTGGAATTGTGTTAGGTCTAATTCCTATTACCTTGGCCGGATTATTCGTAACTGCATATTTACAATACAGACGCGGCGATCAGTTGGACCTTTAATTGAGTAACATCTCTTTTTTTGATTGACCTCCTCTTGAATTTCCAGGAGGTCAAATTAAGGTTGCAGTTCAAGTTAGTGAAGTTATTTTATTGTGATTCGACATTAAAAGAATCACGCTCTGTAGGATTTGAACCTACGACATCGGGTTTTGGAGACCCACGTTCTACCGAACTGAACTAAGAGCGCTTTATTATGATGGGAGATACGAATGTCAAGAAAAGGATTCTTTTCGTACCCCCAATCCATCTTGTATGTATAGTATCATAAAATGATAGATTATGTCCAATTTGAATCGATCTCAATTGACCCCTCGTTACTGTCCATAGGAGAGGTAAGAGGTAGGGATGACAGGATTTGAACCCGTGACATTTTGTACCCAAAACAAACGCGCTACCAAGCTGCGCTACATCCCTTTCATTTGTTGTACAGTGCCATTGTAGGGAATCCCTGTCTTGTTTTCCACATCGTAATTTCCTCTATCTATATGGAATTTCTTTTTCCTTTCCATTCCTTCGATCTTATATAAAAAAGAAAAGAATTATATACATACCTAACATATAAAGGAATGAATATTTATCAGTAATGCTCAGGAAGAAGTGTTTATCTTTTTCAGTTTCAGGGACAGGTGGATCTCATCTACCGGATCATTGTATATATCCATTTTAGTTAGGGATTCCCCGTACAAATACAAATGATCTTTAACTACATATGCATCTGATCATATATATATTACAATATAGAATAAAGTCAATAAAGTTAAAGAAAAAGAAGGAGGATTTTCAATGCGAGATATAAAAACATATCTCTCCACGGCACCTGTACTAGCTACTCTATGGTTCGGGTCTTTGGCGGGTCTATTGATAGAGATTAATCGTTTATTCCCAGATGCGTTGACATTCCCCTTTTTCTCATTCTAGTTATTGACATGGGAAGAGATGAAGAAGATTAGAGATACAATAAATTATCTGTGACTAATCCCCCTCTTTTTTTTTTTTTTAGTTGTTTAGGAAAGAAAGAGAAAGAATAAAAGTGGATTGAACCTCATCCAAACTGGGGTTCAGGATAGAATTCATTTTATATAAGGAGAACAGAAATAGAAGTGTGGGTCGAAGGCAGGCTGTTCAAGATCATACAAGATAGTAAATGAAATACTGAGATTAGGAATAATTGATAGTTAGAAATAATTGTATTACTTAATAATTTTATGACTCTATTGATTGCAACGAAATCCTTCATAATTGAATTGATTTCGAGTTAGCAACTTTTCGTTTCATTCCTTTCTTCTTCTCGGCTTCTGTTCGAATCGAAAATAGAAGAATTGAGTGAATCCAAAATCCAAGGGAGGTTCATGGCTAAGGGTAAACATGTCAGAGTAGTAGTTATTTTGGAATGTACCAGTTGTGTCCGAAATGGTTTGAATAAAAAATCGCGGGGCATTTCCAGATATATTACTCAAAAGAATCGACACAATACACCTAGTCAATTGGACTTGAAAAAATTCTGCCCTTATTGTTACAAGCATACGATTCATGGGGAGATAAAGAAATAAATCGAACGGAACGCGTGTGTCACTCTTCCAAGGAAGAGGAAGAAATTACATATATATATATACAAATAAAATCCTATTTCGGTCGGATCCGAAATGAATGAATAAATGGGATTTTAGAAATAAGAAAGAAATCATGGATAAACCCAAGCGGCCCTTTCGTAAATCTAAGCGATCTTTTCATAGGCGTTTGCCCCCAATTGGATCGGGGGATCGAATTGATTATAGAAACATGAGTTTAATTAGTCAATTTATTAGTGAACAAGGAAAAATATTATCTAGACGAGTGAATAGATTAACCTTGAAACAACAACGATTAATTACTATTGCTATAAAACAAGCTCGTATTTTATCTTCGTTACCTTTTCTTAATAATGAGAAACAATTTGAGAGAACCGAGTCGATCCCTAGAACTACAGGTCCTAGAACCAGAAATAAATAAGCCTATTCCTCAATCGAATCAAAACTCTAATTGGAACTCAGATTGATGTTTTGTTCGAAAAAGCCGCGAGATTGTTGCACCGTAATAATAATAAAAAAAGAATGGGGGAAGAAGAAATCTTTTTTTTTTTTTTATTGAAAGGTGTTCGTTCATTCCTACTACTTATCTTATCATATGAATTTCTACTATAACCCTCCCGGAGTTCATTCTCCGGGGAACTCCGTTTAAAGCATTCCGGTGAATTCCTTCCAATCTCCTTATTTGATGATCTCATTGGAAATCGTGTCAAGACAATTCCTATTTGATATAGCTATTTGTGCAGGTATTTTACGATTAAGAAGCAACTGCCTCTTGTACAGATCAAGTATTAATCGACTATAACTACGGGATCCCCTATTCTCACGAGTTACTGCATTTATCCGAGTGATCCACAAGCGACGAAAACTTCTCTTTCGCCTGCCTCTATCCCGATGAGTGGAAACCAAAGCTCTCATTTTCTGTTGAATAGTAGTTCGAGTAAGTCTTGAATGAGCCTCTCGAAAGGTTGATGCAAATAAACGAATTTTTGTTCTACGTCTCCAAGCTCTATATCTTCTTCTAACTCTGGTCATTGAATCAAATGAAACTTTGATGAATAACTAATTGATTTCTTTCAGTCATTCTTTTCCCCTCTCCTGGTTTATTAATAACAAAACGGATTCTTCCGATGTATAAAATACAAATTCCAATGGCTTTTGCTACTATAACCTTCCCAACCACTATTTTTTTATTTCTTCCAGGCATTTCACCTCAAAAAAAAAAAAGAAATTGTACCGATGTTAGGTATAAAAAAAAATCAAAGTAGGTATAAAATAATATAGTAAATGGATAAATAGTGGTTTCCATCGTTTCTATGGTTACTTCTTAAACGGTGAGGTCCTCTCTATACACCGGAGCCCCTTTCCTCATTTAATCAATGTTATTGGTAACTTGTACAGTTCACACTCTTTGGCTCTACCCATGAATTATCCAGTAATAGGTCTTTTTACAACGAGATCTATCCATACAGTGACGGTATTTAATTATGAAGGTTGAATAGGTAGCTGACCCTGTTAGTCCGTTCTTGCAAGAGTAGGAGCATAATCTTTCTGCTTTTAAAATATAATATAATTTTCCCCGCTTAATGGATAACCATTTGCTACCAATGGGGAATTGCTTTTCATCTCAAATCGAGGTGATTGGATTTGCACCAATGGAAACCATAAATTCCATACACAATAGCGGTATATGAGAGATCTTTATTTTTAGATAGTGAATAGAGTTCTTCTATTCTATCTTATTCATGGGTACGGGCCATTGATACTGTAAAAATGGTCTCATTTGTTCTAGCTCATGATCTGAACGAGTCGCACATACACCCTAGTACATGTTCCTCGACGCTGAGGACATCCTCGAAGAGCAGGGGATTTCGTGACATTTCTTATTGGCTGTCTTATGTTTCTAATAAGTTGTTTAATAGTTGGCATGCTGAATCATATACAGAATGGGTTGGTTTAGATCGATCCTAACCAGATGATTATCAATTATTTCCATTTAATATTTTATTCAGGTAAGAAGATAAAAGATCAAATAATGGTTCATTCAAATTATGATTCGAAATGGAATCAAAGATTTATGTCAAATCCCCGGTATTTTCGACCGCTACAAGATCAATAATGCCATGATCTTGGGCTTCTGTTGCTGACATAAAAACATCCCTTTCCATGTCTTCGGATACAACCCATAAAGGATTGCCCGTTCTTTGTACATAAACCCTTGTGAGGGTTTCGCGGAGTTTTAGTAGTTCTTTCGCTTCCAGGATAAATTCTCCTGTGGGTGCCTCATAAAAAGAACTAGCAGGTTGATGGATCATAACCCTGATGATATAACATAATGAATGATTCCTCTACCTCGCATGATTGGGGGAAGGGATAAAGAATAACAAGCGGGGAGAAAAAAAAAAAAAAAGATAGAATTGAACAACCGTACAGGCATTTTTTGTGCATTGCATACGGCTCTGCAATGGAATTTCTTTTTCTCTTCTTTCGTCGAAGAAAGAGACAAGTCGAATCCATCAGACCCGGATCGTTGAATGATCCATTTACCATCCTTCCTTTCGGAGTAATCAAAAATACTATGATGGTTCCGTTGCTTTATATATTTATCTCGTTTGTGATTCAGCAATCCCAAAGTTTCTTTCTAATCCGATCAAATCAAAATTAAGTAAAAAATGATCTTTTTTCACACTCTTTCATAACATAAGGATGGAAAGAGACTTCTGGTGTGGAAGCAAAAAGGTTTGTGACGCTGAAACGGACCCCGATACAATACATAAGATCAAATCGGAAATAACCTTTTTTTCATACTACTATCCCGATACATAATCTCATATTATATTATGAAAAAAAAAAAGATAATAATATAATAATAGTTTGCTCATATCGAACTTGAAATGCCATGCTATTATGACTTAATTATTTTATTCATATTCCATATGGCGAAGGCATAGTCTTTTTTTTTTTTTTCTCAAATCAAAAAACTCATTGGCGCCAAGCGTGAGGGAATGCTAAACGTTTGGTAATTTCTCCTCCGACCAGGATGAAAGATCCCATTGAAGCGGCTAATCCCATGCATATTGTATGCACATCTGGTGGCACAAATTGCATAGTATCATAAATAGCTATTCCTGGGATTACCCATCCGCCGGGAGAATTTATAAACAAATAAAGATCTTTGGTATCATCTTCTATGCTGAGATATACCATGAGACCAACAAGTTGATTCGAGATCTCGCTATCAACTTGTTGGCCTAAAAAAAGTAATCTTTCTCGATGAAGTCGGTTGATTAGGACAAAATTGTATTCCTTAGGAACCGTACACGCACCTTTGGATGCATACGGTTCAAAAAATCAAAATTGAGAAAAAAAAAAAAAAAGAAATGTGTCGATTCCAGCCCTATTTCTTTTTTCGTAGCAGGCTTTTTCCTAATGAAGGGGCTTTTTGTTTCATTTTCAAGAAACACGAGTTTTGACTTGCTTCCCTATCTATATAAAAAAGAATTCACTGAACTTATCGAACTAACCTCTCATTGATGTATTGTTTCATCGAGATCCAAATCACTATGTCATTTTCTTGTTCCCGAATGGGCCTCTTCAACTCTTTTAGGTTTATGCTCTACTCCGGGTAAAGGTCTGCCCGAATTCCATTTGTACATATAGGACAAATGATTCCAGTACCACTTCTTTTTGCTACGACTTTCTTCTTTTTCAATTTGTTTTATGCCTTCCACAAAATATTCGATGTATTCACCATATTATTCCATTCCATTGATTGGCGAGATCACTCATATGGTATAAAGAAATCATTTAGGATAGGGTGGGAATCATACATAGATTCCCGATTTGGTATTTTCTGAACGGAGCCTGTATACTTCATTTTATTGGTCCAAGCCAACCATAAATTCTTTTAATTGATAATATGGATCCCCCAACCAAAAATAAATTGATCTAATTGCACTTCACGCTTCGAATTATTGATGGTTCAATCAATCTTTCTTGGGCGAAATAGAGGATATCTCGATCGGGGGAGAAAACGGGGAAATCCCATATGACCCAATATGTCTGACAAGTCACACTATACGTCAACCCAAACTGCATCTTCCTCTCCAGGACTCCGGAAAGGTACTTTTGGAACACCAATGGGCATTAAATGAAAGAAAAAGGAGTTAAGTACTCTATTTCACTTTGATGTGGAAACGTAATAAACAATATAAACAATGGGTTTATTGTCTTCATAATATTGTCATTTATCGTATTTTATCGATCGATTGGAAGATTCATGGAGGAAGACGGAATAAAGGAAAATTCTTACGAACGGATCGTTCGAATGATAAACAAGTATCTATAAATTCGCTCACAAAAAATAGGACTAATCGCCCCATTGCATATTGGTACTTATTGGGTATAGAATAGATCTGCTTCTTTTTGTTCCTACGAGCAGAAGTTCCATTATTACCAACGTAACAGAATAAATATTAACCCTTGTTTCGAGATAATCCAACGAAAAAGTGAGGTCCATAGCATAGTTATTTCCAATGCGATAAAGTGACATAGTGTCTATTTTTTTTTTTTGAGAAAGGGGTATTTCCATGGGTTTGCCTTGGTATCGTGTTCATACCGTCGTATTGAATGATCCTGGTCGGCTGCTTTCTGTCCATATAATGCATACCGCTCTAGTTTCTGGTTGGGCCGGTTCAATGGCTCTATACGAATTAGCAGTTTTTGATCCTTCTGACCCCGTTCTTGATCCAATGTGGAGACAAGGTATGTTCGTTATACCCTTCATGACTCGTTTAGGAATAACCAACTCATGGGGCGGTTGGAGTATCACAGGAGGAACTATAACGAATCCGGGTATTTGGAGTTACGAGGGTGTGGCCGGGGCACATATTGTGTTTTCTGGCTTGTGCTTCTTAGCAGCTATCTGGCATTGGGTGTATTGGGACCTAGAAATATTCTGTGATGAACGTACGGGAAAACCCTCTTTGGATTTGCCCAAGATCTTTGGAATTCATTTATTTCTCTCAGGGGTGGCTTGCTTTGGGTTTGGCGCATTTCATGTAACAGGCTTGTATGGTCCTGGAATATGGGTGTCCGATCCTTATGGCCTAACCGGAAAAGTACAATCTGTAAATCCAGCATGGGGCGCGGAAGGTTTTGATCCTTTTGTTCCGGGAGGAATAGCCTCTCATCATATTGCAGCAGGTACATTGGGCATATTAGCGGGTCTATTCCATCTTAGTGTCCGCCCACCCCAACGTCTATACAAAGGATTACGTATGGGCAATATTGAAACTGTCCTTTCCAGTAGTATCGCTGCTGTCTTTTTTGCAGCTTTCGTTGTTGCTGGGACTATGTGGTATGGTTCAGCAACTACCCCGATCGAATTATTTGGTCCCACTCGTTATCAGTGGGATCAGGGATACTTCCAGCAAGAAATATATCGAAGAGTTGGCGCCGGTCTAGCCGAGAATCTGAGTTTATCGGAAGCTTGGTCTAAAATTCCTGAAAAATTAGCTTTCTATGATTACATCGGTAATAATCCGGCGAAAGGTGGATTATTCAGAGCAGGCTCAATGGACAACGGGGATGGAATAGCTGTTGGATGGTTAGGACACCCTATTTTTAGAGATAAAGAAGGGCATGAACTTTTTGTACGTCGTATGCCTACTTTTTTTGAAACATTTCCAGTAGTTTTGGTAGACGGAGACGGAATTGTTAGAGCCGATGTTCCTTTTCGAAGGGCAGAATCGAAGTATAGTGTCGAACAAGTGGGTGTAACTGTTGAGTTCTATGGTGGCGAACTCAATGGAGTCAGCTATAGCGATCCTGCTACTGTGAAAAAATATGCTAGACGTGCCCAATTGGGTGAAATTTTTGAATTAGATCGTGCTACTTTGAAATCCGATGGTGTTTTTCGGAGCAGTCCAAGGGGTTGGTTCACTTTTGGACATGCTACGTTTGCTTTGCTCTTCTTTTTCGGACACATTTGGCATGGTGCTAGAACCTTGTTCAGAGATGTTTTTGCTGGTATTGACCCAGATTTGGATGCTCAAGTGGAATTTGGAGCATTCCAAAAACTTGGAGATCCAACTACAAGGAGACAGGTAGTCTGATACAACATTGCTATGGTATCTTTCGCCTCTATATTTGATTTTTTTATTTGACAGAAGGTACCGTAGAAATATTGATTTTCATCATCGCCTTTCTTTGCTCTTGTCCTTTCTTTATCTGGGAAATGATCCCAAATGAACAGGTGTGGAAGCTATAATTGTAAACCACGATCGAATCTATGGAAGCATTGGTTTATACATTCCTGTTAGTATCGACTTTAGGGATAATCTTTTTCGCTATATTTTTTCGAGAACCGCCTAAGGTCCCGACTAAAAAGATGAAATGATTTTTCATTATCTTAATTGAAGTAATGAGTCCCCCATATGGGGGACTCATTACTTCAATTAGTCCCCGTGTTCCTCGAATGGATCTCTTAGTTGTTGAGAGGGTTGCCCAAAAGCGGTATATAAGGCGTACCCTGTAAAGCTTACAAGTGAACCAGATATGGAGATGGCGACTAAGGTTGCTGTTTCCATTATTAGAAATTTCAAGACCGCGATGGATCTATGCTACGATAAGATCGTTTATTTAAAACGGAATAGTATACAAAGTCAACAGATCTCAACCAATGAAATAGTATTTATGGCTACACAAACCGTTGAGGGTAGTTCTAGATCTGGGCCAAGACGAACTATTGTAGGGGATTTATTGAAACCATTGAATTCGGAATATGGTAAAGTGGCTCCTGGATGGGGAACCACCCCATTTATGGGTGTCGCAATGGCTCTATTTGCAATATTCCTATCTATTATTTTGGAGATTTATAATTCTTCCGTTTTACTGGATGGGATTTCAATGAGTTAGGTCCATAAGGCTTTTCAATCAAAAATGAATCACTTAGGACTCAGATTTATAGTCCATTCTGGTAGTTCGACCGTGGAATTCCGTTGTTTCGGTATTTCCGGAATATGAGTGTGCGACTTGTTATAATTGATCCTATTGATAGTACAGAGAATGGGTCTGTCATCTCGGTAGAGATGGTTCTGCCTCGTCGGATATTCATCCTAGTATCTGGAGCACGGAATAGATCAAGAAATATTTGAACTATGATTCATACCTACTATTCAGACCTCGCGACCGGACTTCAAAAAAAAAATTTTCAAACATTCAAACATAAGGGGTATTTGATAAATTGAACCATTTTTCTTCCTTCAGAATCATGCTTATTTTGACCGAAGGACAAATCTTTCTCTGGATTTTTAGTCATCCATTCATTGAATAAGTGATGATCAAATAGTTCTTACTCATAGAACCCTTGGTCTTAGTTTTGGGATTTTATTGAATCATCGTGGTTCGAGTATGAATCTGAGGTTTCAATCGATTCGTAGGGTCTCAACAAGAGAATTCCTATCAAAATAGTAAACAAAACAATAGTCAATCTGCATTACGCACAAACAAAAACAACAAATCAAATAACAAATAAATAGGGGAAGAGAAGATTCAAGAGGCCTGTAACAATCAACATAAAGACAGACGAGCCAACTTGATATTTTGGCATTATCATCACAACAAAGAAGAGATTTCGGATTTTGGTTCCTTCGTATCTTAAGAGACGATTGAATCCAGTGGATAAATAAGAAGTTTCCATTTTTCTATTATATATCCATTGCAATCAGTATTGGGGTGTTTCTGCTTGAGCCGTACGAGATGAAATTCTCATATATGGTTCTCAGAGGGGGAGTCCCTTGGTTTACCTATCTCAATAAAGTATATGATTGGTTCGAGGAGCGTCTCGAGATTCAGGCGATTGCAGATGATATAACTAGTAAATATGTTCCTCCTCATGTCAACATATTTTATTGTCTAGGAGGGATCACACTTACTTGTTTTTTAGTACAAGTAGCTACTGGTTTTGCTATGACTTTTTACTATCGTCCGACCGTTACAGAGGCTTTTGCCTCTGTTCAATACATAATGACTGAAGCCAACTTTGGTTGGTTAATCCGATCAGTTCATCGATGGTCAGCAAGTATGATGGTCCTAATGATGATCCTACACGTATTTCGTGTGTATCTCACGGGCGGATTTAAAAAACCTCGCGAATTGACTTGGGTTACGGGTGTGGTTCTGGCTGTATTGACTGCATCGTTTGGTGTAACTGGTTATTCCTTACCCCGGGACCAAATTGGTTATTGGGCAGTAAAAATCGTGACAGGCGTACCTGAAGCTATTCCTGTAATAGGATTATCTTTAGTAGAGTTATTACGTGGAAGTGCTAGTGTAGGTCAATCCACTTTGACCCGTTTTTATAGTTTACACACTTTTGTATTACCTCTTCTTACTGCCGTATTTATGTTAATGCATTTCCCAATGATACGTAAGCAAGGTATTTCAGGTCCTTTATAGAGAAGACAGATCATAGATATTTGTAATCGATCATATATCATTTCGGGGAGGAACAATAGTGTTTTATTGCTACAAATATGGATTATTGAAAAGAATAAGACATGTTTTTTGGATATTTCTCTTCAACTAACTACGAAGTATTCTTTATTTGATACGAATAGTTGAAGTGCATTTTCCGAAGAGAAGATGGATTATGGGAGTGTGTGACTTGAACTATTGATTGGGCCGTGCAGATATATGATTTTATCCGCCACATTGGAATTCACAACAAAATGTGTCTCTGTTCCAACCACCGTGTAAGTCCCCCTACAGAGGATAGGCTGGTTCGCTTTAGGAGAATCTTTTCTATGATCAGACCGAATCATGTTATGTTGTGCATGAACAGGCTCCGTAAGATCCAGTAGAATAAAATAAGTAATGTGGCATGATCCAGATTATGTTTTATCTATTTACATTTACTTAGAGTATGGAAATGCATTCATTTCCTCTGCATCGATCCCGATCTATGATACTATCGGAGTGAAACAAGGGATCTAAGGAAGAACATAGGCTAGACTATATTAGTAACAAGAAAATCCTTTGTATTATTAAGAAGACTCGAGATATTGTGGGGATAAACACCAATCACAAGGCATGAGACCATCCAAAAAGCACTTGATCATGATCAAATTTCTAAGCCTACTTGGGTATTGAGCATTTACCTGTAAGAACTGAATTCTTGCAATGGATAGTTGCAACTCCGTAAAATGGAATCCGGTAAATCTTTTCTTACATAGAGTCATATTATGTGTGGATGACATATCCATTTTATATAGATTTAGATGGATCTATTTTATTCCTTTGATTCTTGCTCGAGCCGGATGATGAAAAATTATCATGTCCGGTTCCTTCGGGGGATGGATCTATAAGAAAGAATTCGCCTATCCCAATAACAAAGAAACCT